TAGAGTTACTTAATAGCCTATTTCTTATACTATATCTCTCTCCCGTGAAATTCTCGAGCCGAAAGATGGATGCATATGCTGTGTTTCATTTTGCTAAATGATATCAATTAAATGCTGTATCAATTCTATAAATTGGATATAGCAATAAATAAATCAGCAAAATTCTTTTATTTTAGATAGAAGAAATGTTTCTTCTATCTAAAATAAAAGAATGTACCCTTCTATCCAAATCCAATTTGCATCGATAAAATAAATCCAAATTATAGATTCCAGCAGTAGATGAATAATTGCAAATTTTTGTGTGTACGAGATTCGAATAACTTCAAAATAACTGACATAATTTTTTATTTTTCCTGATCAGAAAAATACATGAAAAAGAAAGGAGGTAGAAAAATTTTTTGATTTATGGTTAAAGAAGAAAAACAAGAAAACAGGGGTTCTGTTGAATTTCAAGTATTCAGTTTCACCAATAAGATACGGAGACTTGCTTCACATTTGGAATTACACAAAAAAGATTTTTCATCGGAAAGAGGTCTACGAAGACTTTTGGGAAAACGTCAACGTTTGTTGGCTTATTTGGCAAAGAAAAATAGAGTACGTTATAAGAAATTAATAAGTCAGTTGGATATTCGGGAGAAGTAATTTAATCGTTCGAATTTTTTTCTTATTTTATTAGTAGTCTTATAGTAGTCTTAGATTTTGCATTTTGATGAGCCTCGTTTTGAGGAATTCATGGAATAATGAATTAAGGAAGAAAAAAGAATATGAGTCTACCGTCTACAAGAAAAGATCTAATGATAGTCAATATGGGCCCTCAACACCCATCAATGCATGGTGTTCTTCGACTGATCGTTACTCTCGATGGTGAAGATGTTGTTGATTGTGAACCCATATTAGGCTATTTACACAGAGGAATGGAAAAAATCGCAGAAAACAGAACTATTATACAATACTTGCCTTATGTAACACGATGGGATTATTTAGCTACTATGTTTACAGAAGCAATAACCGTAAATGCACCAGAATTCTTAGAGAATATTCAAATACCTCAAAGAGCCAGCTATATTCGGGTAATTATGTTAGAATTGAGCCGTATAGCTTCTCACTTGTTATGGCTTGGCCCTTTTATGGCGGATCTCGGCGCACAGACCCCTTTTTTCTACATTTTTAGAGAGAGAGAATTGATATATGATCTATTTGAAGCTGCTACAGGTATGCGAATGATGCATAATTACTTTCGCATTGGAGGAGTAGCTGCCGATCTACCTTATGGATGGATGGATAAATGTTTAGATTTCTGTGATTATTTTTTACGAGGAGTTGTTGAATATCAACAACTTATTACACAGAATCCTATTTTTTTAGAACGAGTTGAAGGAGTAGGTTTTATTAGTGGAGAAGAAGCTGTAAATTGGGGCTTATCGGGACCAATGTTACGAGCTTCTGGAATACAATGGGATCTTCGTAAAATTGATCCTTATGAGTCTTACAATCAATTCGATTGGAAAGTCCAATGGCAAAAAGAAGGAGATTCGTTAGCTCGCTATTTAGTACGAATTGGTGAAATGAAAGAATCCATCAAAATTATTCAACAGGCTATAGAAAAAATTCCTGGAGGTCCTTATGAGAATTTAGAAGCCCGACGCTTTAAGAAAGCAAAGAATTCGGAATGGAATGATTTTGAATATAGATTTCTTGGTAAAAAACCTTCCCCTAATTTTGAATTATCAAAGCAAGAGCTTTATGTAAGAGTAGAAGCTCCAAAAGGCGAATTAGGAATTTATCTGGTAGGAGATGACAGTCTTTTCCCCTGGAGATGGAAAATTCGTCCACCCGGTTTTATTAATTTACAAATTCTTCCTCAGCTAGTTAAAAAAATGAAATTGGCTGATATCATGACGATATTAGGTAGTATAGATATCATTATGGGGGAAGTTGATCGTTGAAATGATAATAGATAGGGTAGAGGTAGAAACTATCAATTCTTTTTCGAAATCGGAATTATTAAAAGAAGTCTATGGACTGATATGGATTCTACCTATTTTGACCCTCCTACTAGGAATCACAATAGAAGTACTTGTAATTGTGTGGTTAGAAAGAGAAATATCCGCATCGATACAACAACGTATTGGTCCTGAATATGCCGGCCCCTTAGGACTGCTTCAAGCTATAGCAGATGGAACTAAGCTAATTTTTAAAGAGGATATCCTCCCATCCCGAGGAGAGATTCCTTTATTTAGCATTGGACCCTCTATAGCAGTCATATCCGTTTTATTAAGTTTTTTAGTTATCCCTTTTGGATATCATTTTGTTTTAGCTGATCTTAGTATTGGTGTTTTTTTATGGATTGCCATTTCAAGTATTGCTCCTATTGGTCTTCTTATGGCAGGATATAGCTCAAATAATAAATATTCTTTTTCAGGTGGTTTACGAGCAGCTGCTCAATCTATTAGTTATGAAATACCATTAACTTTTTGTGTGCTAGCAATATCTCTACGTGTGATTCGTTAAAAAAGGAGCTTTTCCTCTAAAATCCATTGAATACTTAATCTTCTTTTTCTTATTCTGTATTCGGATCGGTAAGTTAAACTAGATAGCTATATGAGTGAAACAAAACAGCTTATTAATTTGTAGTAAAAATAAAAAATCTCATTTCCTACGTACAAGAAAAAGTTGAAGTAAACATAAGCAATGTAAACTCTTTACCCCAAGATTGAGATTGTTTCATTAGTCATCATATCTTGAAGCGGGCAAGAATAAAGGATTCGCGATATGGAATTTCATTACTAGAATATTTTGAGTTATTACTAGAACTTATAACCATATAAAAGAATCCATAAAAATTTAGTGAGGGACTAGGAACACTAAAGTACATGAAGGATTAGTAATGAGAGAATCTAAATCATTAGACATTTTCCTCATAAAAGGAATCATAATAAGGACTTGAAATTGGTGGAAATGATCAAGTAGTACTTTCTTCCGATTCCGATCCAGAGTATATTCCCATTCACTTGTTAAGGAAATAGCTATCAAGAACGAATTAACCCTTTATTTCTTTTTTCTTTTTAAGTATCCCCTTCCCCGGGAAAGAAGAATAGGACAAAAGATATGGAATGCAATACAAAAAAAGATCTTTATTTATTCTTTCTTTTATCTATATTCATACAGAATTGAATTCGTCATGAACTAATATCCAATTCTTTTCATTTATTAATTGCTATAACGAGTGTTTTATTCCAATAATAAGTTATTACTGAACAAGAAAAAACTGTCATTTTATTATATAAAGGATAAGATCAATTCGGAAGCGCTTTTTTATTAGTTTAGCAGACGGAATTGCTTTGGTCTAATTCAGGACTTTCCAATCAATTTTATCTTACCTACGCGGGGGGATAAGATTGAAAAGAAATAATCCCTTTTTCTGATCATAGAGGAGCCGTATGAAGCTAAGGTTTCATGTACGGTTTTGGAATAGCGGTGGGAACTGTGATGTTATCATCGACTATGATTATCTAACAGTTCAAGTACGGTTGATATAGTTGAAGCACAGTCAAAATATGGTTTTTTTGGATGGAATCTTTGGCGTCAGCCTATAGGTTTTCTAGTTTTTCTAATTTCTTCTTTGGCAGAATGCGAAAGATTACCCTTTGATTTACCAGAAGCAGAGGAAGAATTAGTAGCGGGTTATCAAACCGAATATTCCGGTATTAAATATGGTTTATTTTATCTTGCTTCTTACCTAAATTTATTAGTTTCCTCTTTATTTGTAACTGTTCTCTACTTAGGCGGGTGGAATTTTTCTATTCCCTATATATCCTTTTTTGGATTTTCCCAAATGAATAAAATTGTGGGAATTTTGGAAATTATAATGGGTATCCTTATTACATTAACTAAAGCTTTTTTATTTCTCTTCATTTCTATCACAATAAGATGGACTTTACCCCGGATGAGAATGGATCAGTTATTAAATCTTGGATGGAAATTTCTTTTACCTATTTCTCTGGGCAATCTCTTATTAACAACTTCTTCCCAACTAGTTTCACTATAAATAAGATAATACAATAACAGTAAGAATATCTTCAACATAAAAGTTCTCTCAAACAAGAGAAAGAAACATACCTTTTTCATAGATATTTAGAATATGTTCCCTATGATAACTGGGTTCATTAGTTATGGTCAACAAACAATACGTGCCGCAAGATACATTGGTCAAGGTTTCATAATTACCTTATCCCACACAAATCGTTTACCTGTAACGATTCACTACCCTTATGAAAAATCAATTACATCAGAGCGTTTCCGCGGGCGAATACACTTTGAATTTGATAAATGTATTGCTTGTGAAGTATGTGTTCGTGTATGCCCAATAGATCTACCCCTTGTGGATTGGAGATTTGAAAAGGATATTAAAAAGAAACAATTGCTTAATTATAGTATTGATTTTGGAGTTTGTATATTTTGTGGTAACTGTGTTGAATATTGTCCGACAAACTGTTTATCAATGACTGAAGAATATGAACTTTCTACTTATGATCGTCATGAATTAAATTACAATCAAATTGCTTTGAGTCGTTTACCAGTCTCTATAATGGGAGATTACACAATTCAAACAATTAGGAATTCGCCTCAAAGTAAAATAGACGAAGAAAAATCTTGGAATTCAAGAACGATTACTGATTACTAGGGACTAGGATTTTTTTGTTAAAAAAATCCAATAGTTTTTTACTAACTATAAAAAAAATGAATAACTACTGCTTATTATGAATTATTCGTGATTTAAAATGAGAGTAGATTTCTCCTGATGTGATCTCTAACTATACAATACAATTTTTATATAACTATCTTAATCCCTTTTTCTTTTCTTGAATCTTTTAGTTTTAGTCAGTTCATGAAAAATTTTATACTATTAATTTCTTCTTATCCATAATGGATTTACCTGGACCAATACATGAGATTCTTGTGCTATTTGGGGGATTTGTTCTTCTACTAGGGGGTCTAGGAGTAGTATTACTTACCAACCCAATTTATTCTGCCTTTTCGCTGGGATTAGTTCTTGTTTGTATATCCTTATTCTATTTTTTATTGAATTCCTACTTTGTAGCTGTCGCACAACTTCTTATTTATGTGGGAGCCATAAATGTTTTGATCATATTTGCTGTAATGTTTGTAAATGGCTCAGAGTGGTCTAAAGATAAGAATTATTGGACTATTGGAGATGGGTTTACTTCACTCGTTTCTATAACTATTCCTTTTTCACTAATGACTACTATTCCAGATACGTCATGGTATGGAATTCTTTGGACTACAAGATCAAACCAAATAGTAGAACAGGGTCTCATAAATAACGTTCAACAAATTGGGATTCATTTAGCAACCGATTTTTATCTTCCGTTTGAACTCATTTCCCTAATTCTTCTAGTTTCTTTAATAGGTGCAATTACTATGGCTAGACAATAATAAATTCTTAGAATTTCAAATCTAAAAACTAAAGAATAAAACAATTTTGATTTAGTAAAATCCATCTACTGTCAACACAACAAATACTTTCTTTTCTCTTTTGTTGCGTAATTGTTCTATTCTAATTAATTGAATCGGTTCAATTCTTGTCCTCATATTGAAATGAATCGAGATTGATAAGGAGTTAGTTAATGATGTTTGAGCATGTACTTTTTTTGAGTGTCTATTTATTTTCGATTGGTATCTATGGATTGATTACAAGCCGAAACATGGTTAGAGCTCTAATATGTCTTGAACTTATACTGAATTCAATTAATCTTAATCTCGTAACATTTTCTGCTCTATTTGACAGTCGCCAATTAAAAGGAGACATTTTCGCAATTTTTGTTATAGCCCTTGCGGCGGCTGAAGCAGCTATTGGACTATCCATTCTTTCTGCCATCCATCGTAACAGGAAATCAACGCGTATCAATCAATCTAATTTTTTGAATAATTAGACATAGAATTCTCTAAACAAAGGCGCATATATAATAATATGGAACATTAAGAAAATTCGAGTCTTCTTTTCTTATTTTTATTTGAGAATACCCATGTTTGAAGTAGGTTATTTCAGAGTATTCTTTTTTACTTATTGAATTTTGCAATATAAATTATTGCAATTCATTGATATTGCAATATTCAAATTGCAATAATTTATATTGCAAAGATAATAGCTAATTTATTGGCTAATTCGAATTAGTATGTAGAATTCGTATAGTTATGACTGTTGAAGCCTTTAATTCAAGTCTCTTGGCTCTTTTCACGCTTTCTCACAAACAGATTAAGAAATATATTGCATTATTTATTAAAGTTTGGCTAAACCATTGCTTCGTCTGGTGTCTACAATACATATAAACTTATAGAGTACTAATTTCATTTTTACCAGATCGAAAATTGTTATGTTGAAAAGGAAAATTTCTAGATCCAATGTCACATTCTGTAAAAATTTATGATACATGTATAGGATGCACTCAATGTGTACGAGCTTGTCCAACAGATGTATTAGAAATGATACCTTGGGATGGATGTAAAGCCAAGCAAATTGCCTCTGCACCAAGAACCGAAGATTGTGTGGGTTGTAAGAGATGCGAATCCGCCTGCCCAACAGATTTTTTAAGTGTCCGCGTTTATTTAGGGCCTGAAACAACCCGCAGCATGGCTCTATCTTATTGATACGTTACAAAAAACTCCACTTGAATCGTCTGATTCCTCTTTACCGAAGAAGCCTGTGCTCAAAATAATCGAGCATGGGCTTTTCTGGTCAAAACGTATCTTGTCTTTATTACTTTATCATGAGTTATTTTCCTTGGTTAACAATACTTGTTGTTTTGCCGATATTTGCAGGTTCATTAATTTTCTTTTTACCCCATAAAGGAAACAAAATCGTTAGGTGGTATACTATATCTATTTGTTTATTAGAATTCCTTCTAATGACTTATGCATTCTGTTATCATTTCCAATTAGAGGATCCCTTAATGCAATTAAGGGAGGATTCTAAATGGATAGATGTTTTTGATTTCCACTGGAGATTGGGAATCGATGGACTTTCAGTAGGATCTATTTTATTGACAGGATTTATCACTACTTTAGCTACTTTAGCGGCTTGGCCAATTACCCGGAATTCGCGATTATTCTATTTCCTGATGCTAGCAATGTATAGCGGTCAAATAGGATTATTTTCTTCACGAGACCTTTTACTTTTTTTTATCATGTGGGAGTTAGAATTAATTCCTGTTTACTTACTTTTATCCATGTGGGGGGGGAAAAGGCGTCTATATTCAGCTACCAAGTTTATTTTATATACTGCAGGCGGTTCCATTTTTTTCTTAATCGGAGTTCTGGGTATGGGCTTATATGGTTCCAACGAACCAACATTAGACTTGGAACGATTGATTAATCAATCATACCCTGCAACATTGGAAATACTACTTTATTTTGGCTTCCTTATTGCTTATGCTGTCAAATTGCCGATTATACCTTTACATACGTGGTTACCAGATACCCATGGGGAAGCACATTACAGTACATGTATGCTTTTAGCGGGAATCCTATTAAAGATGGGAGCATATGGATTGATTCGGATCAATATGGAATTGTTACCTCATGCTCATTATCTATTTTCCCCCTGGTTGGTAATAATAGGAGCGGTGCAAATAATCTATGCAGCTTCAACTTCTCTTGGTCAACGAAATTTCAAAAAAAGAATAGCCTACTCCTCCGTATCTCACATGGGTTTCATAATTATAGGAATTGGTTCCATAACCAACATTGGACTAAATGGAGCTATTTTACAAATATTATCCCATGGATTTATTGGTGCTACACTATTTTTCTTGGCAGGAACGGCTTGTGATAGAATGCGTCTTGTTTATCTCGAAGAACTAGGAGGGATATCTATACCAATGCCAAAAATGTTTACTATGTTTAGTAGCTTTTCAATGGCTTCTCTTGCCTTACCAGGAATGAGCGGTTTTGTTGCAGAATTAGTAGTCTTTTTTGGACTAATTACTAGTCCAAAATTTATGTTAATGCCAAAAATGCTAATTACTTTTGTAATGGGAATTGGAATGATATTAACTCCTATTTATTTATTATCTATGTTACGCCAGATGTTCTATGGATACAAGTTATTTCATGTTCCAAACGCAAATTTTGTGGATTCTGGACCACGAGAACTCTTTCTTTTAATCTGTATCTTTTTACCAGTAATAGGAATTGGTATTTATCCAGATTTTGTTCTCTCGCTATCCGTTGACAGGGTAGAGGCTCTCTTATCCAATTATTATCCTAAATAGGGTTTTCTTTTTTTAACTAGTCCGCTCTATATTTCATAATGGAAAAACTGAAAAATTCCGAAAAAAGTTAAAAAGTCTAATTAGATCTATTTTTTATTTTTGAGAACCCCTTTGAAAAGACCTTCAAAGGGGTTCTCAAATCAAACAAAAATGGGAAAAAACCTTCATTTTATGAATGTTTTATGTTATGTAATTATTTAGATGGTAATGTAAATGAACCATAACTATGTAAACCTATTCCTAAAAGATTGATACCAAAATAGCAGATCCAAATTATAAGAAATCCTATCGAAGCTACAAATGCGGAATTCGTACCCTTCCAGTTTGGATTTGTTCTACTATGTAAATAAATTGCAAATATGGTCCAGGTAATAAATGCCCAAGTTTCCTTAGGATCCCAATTCCAATAGGATCCCCACGCCTCATTAGCCCATACTGCTCCACAAAGAATACCTATGGTTAAAAGGGTAAACCCTAGACTAATAACACGATAACTCCAGGAATCCAAACGCTCAGTTAATTGATATTTGTAATAATTTGGAAATGAAGGAAAAGAGGTGTTTTTTAAGGCACTTCTTTTTACATAGAAATATTCAATCTCACTAAATAAAAATGTTTTAAGTAATTTTTTATTTTTCTTTTTAGAAAAGAAATCGAAATTCTTTCGAAATCTAATGATTAAAAGAGCAGCAGATAATAAGGATCCGCACAAAAGAGTTGCATAGCTTAGTAACATCATACTGACATGCATCATTAACCACTGAGATTGGAGAGCAGGTACTAGTATTGTAGATTGATGCATTTCAGTTAAAAGACCTGACGTAGCAAAGCCTTGCGTTAAAATAGTACTTGGCGTAGTTATTGCGCTTAAATCATTTTTAGAGTTCTGTATCTTAGGAATAGTATGAAGAATATACAGAGCCCATGAAAGGAAGATCAATGACTCATATAAATTACTTAATGGAAAATGTCCCGAAGAAATCCAACGAGAAACTAAGAATCCTGTTATGGAGAAAAAAGTAGTTATCATTCCTTTTTCTGACGAATCACGTAATCCCCTAAGTTCACGAACTAATAAGGTTATCAAATGAATCGTAATCACAATTGAAATAGTTGAGAAAGAGATATGAGTTAGTATATGTTCTAAAGTTGCAAATAGCATAAGGAGAAGGTCCCATTACAAAATTGGAAATTTCGAATTGAATCCATTTTCTAATCTATTGTATTCTTTTTCGAGAATGCCGCCACTCGGACTCGAACCGAGATGCTTGAGCACTGCTTCCTAAGAGCAGCGTGTCTACCAATTTCACCATGGCGGCTAAATAGTTAACTTAAAAGAATAATAGTTATTTTCTCTCGAATCGTCGAGATTGGGAGAATTCATAGAATTTTGGAAAATTAGAATTTCATCATTAAATACAAAGAGTTTTGTATTTTGAAAAGTTTCTAGAGTCAAAGCCTTTATGCTCTTATTAATATTATTTACCATTCCTAAACCGATTTTTTTATGAATTTTGAATTTTGAATAAGATAGGTAGAAATTCGAAATCCTATTGCAAGAATACTCTACTTTTGATAATAGAATCCTCCTAAAAAAATAGGAGGATTCTATTATCAAAAGTTCTTTGATAGGAAAAAAGAATACTGAGGACACAATATACCAAAATTTTTGTTCTATATAACAGAATAACAGAGGAATTAGTTCTAAGAATATTGTACCCAGGAATTCGACACATAAAAGTACATTCATTAATTAATCCAAATTATTCATTCATATTAAATAATTGGAATTTCTTTGAGATCCGTCAATTCAGATTATTCCAAAACCTGATTATTTGTTTGTTACCCAGAAAAACCTTTTGGTTTTGGATGCTCATTGCCGCTCCAAAATGATCTTGATTTTGCTAAGGAATAAGATTGTACTATGGAAAAATAAGTTTTTTTCTTCCAAATATTTTTACGAATACGCTTTTTTGACATCGAAGTACGTTTTTTTGGAACTGCCATTCAAAAGAGAAATTCATTTTGTCTAGTTGTATGTGAAAGACATCTATTGCCGCAAATCAATCCTTCTTTCTGTTTTTTCTTAGTATTTATACTTAGATACTGAAAGATAATGAAATTTGAAATTATTTTTTACTTCATTTTGTCTAATGTGGATAAGACAAGAGTTTTTCGCGTATTTTTCATATATATTTTATACTTTGTTTTAATAATATACAATATATACAAAGATATATTATATACAAAGGTTTTCTATTTAAATCAATTTATATATCAACTATACTCCATATATAAATCTAAGGTATGGGGGAAAGCCCTCATATAATATGGGGAGAGAAAACGAAGGTCAAATTCAAATAGTTAATTAAGTTGAGAAGATATTCAAGAATGGAATTCCAGTCAAAATATCAAAATAAAAAAAAAAATTACTGTCTTAAACAAGACATTCTTCTAAAACTTAGATAATTCTAGTCATTAGGATTTCCATTTTATATGAAGTAAAGAATATTTGAAAATTTCCCATAAATATAAAATGGAAATATAGTTAAAATTGAAATATAGTATAGTTGAAATTTAATCAATCAGTTACGAAATAAGAGAGCTATTTCATTTTAACAGAAATAAAAAAAAAAGAATAGGAATAGAAAGTAAACTGATTCAATCTTTTTTTTTTTAATAAATATCTTTTTTTATCTAATAACTAAATAAAGAAATTCTTTGATTAATTTTTTTAATTTAAGCAACTAAACCCATTCTGAATTTTTGAATATTTCAATGAGACAAATTTGGAAAAATAAGAATTCCAGTATTTTTTTCTTATTCTTATTTTGTTTTTTAATTCCTTCAGAAAGAAATAAGAATAGGTTTGGTGAATCGGAAACAATTTTATAGAAAAAAGAACTCTAAATTTCAACTAAAAATTGCTATTTCTTTTCTTATGGAACATACATATCAATATGCCTGGGTAATCCCTCTTCTCCCACTTCCAGTTATTATGTCAATGGGGTTGGGGCTTTTTCTTATTCCGACAGCAACAAAAAATCTTCGTCGCATATGGGCTTTTCCTAGTGTTTTACTCTTGAGTATAGCTCTGGTATTCTCAGTTCACCTGTCTATTCAACAAATAAAAGGGAGTTCTATCTATCAATATTTATGGTCTTGGACCATCAATAATGATTTTTCTTTAGAATTTGGATACTTGATTGATCCCCTTACTTCTATTATGTTAATACTAATTACTACTGTAGGAATCTTGGTTCTTATTTATAGTGATGATTATATGTCTCACGATGAGGGATATTTGAGATTTTTCATTTATATAAGTTTTTTTAATACTTCCATGTTGGGATTGGTTACTAGTTCCAATTTGATACAAATTTATTTTTTTTGGGAACTTGTGGGAATGTGTTCCTATTTATTGATAGGCTTTTGGTTTACACGACCAATTGCAGCGAGTGCTTGTCAAAAAGCTTTTGTAACTAATCGTGTAGGGGATTTTGGTTTGTTATTAGGAATTTTAGGTTTTTTTTGGATAACAGGTAGTTTAGAGTTTCGGGATTTGTTCAAAATAGCTAATAACTGGATTCCTAATAATGGAATTAATTCATTACTTACTATTTTGTGTGCTTTTTTATTATTTCTTGGCGCAGTTGCAAAATCTGCACAATTCCCTCTTCACGTATGGTTACCCGATGCTATGGAAGGACCCACTCCCATTTCGGCTCTTATACACGCAGCAACTATGGTTGCTGCGGGGATTTTTCTTATAGCTCGACTTCTTCCTCTTTTTATATCCATACCTTTCATAATGAGTTTCATTTCCTTAGTAGGTACAATAACACTTTTCTTAGGAGCGACTTTAGCTCTTGCTCAGAGAGATATTAAAAGAAGTTTAGCCTATTCTACAATGTCTCAATTGGGTTATATGATGTTAGCTCTAGGTATAGGTTCTTATCAAGCAGCTTTATTCCATTTGATCACTCATGCTTATTCAAAAGCTTTATTGTTCTTGGGATCCGGATCCATTATTCATTCAATGGAACCTCTTGTTGGATATTCACCAGATAAAAGTCAAAATATGGTTCTTATGGGTGGTTTAAAAAAATATGTTCCTATTACAAGAACTACTTTTTTATTGGGTACACTTTCTCTTTGTGGTATTCCACCTCTTGCTTGCTTCTGGTCCAAAGATGAAATCCTTAGTAATAGTTGGTTGTATTCACCTTTTTTTGGAATAATAGCTTCTTTTACTGCAGGATTAACTGCATTTTATATGTTTCGAATATATTTACTTACTTTTGATGGGTATTTGCGTGTTCATTTTCAAAATTACAGTAGTACTAAAGAAGGTTCATTGCATTCAATATCCTTATGGGGAAAAAGCATACCCAAAGGAGTCAATGGAGATTTTGTTTTATCAACAATGAAGAGTGGAGTTTCTTTTTTTTCCCAAAATATACCCAAAATTCCTGGTAATACAAGAAATAGAATAGGATTCTTTAGTACTTCCTTTGGAGCTAAAAATACTTTTGTCTATCCTCGCGAAACTGGAAATACTATGCTATTTCCTCTTCTTATATTACTGCTTTTTACTTTGTTCATTGGATCCATAGGAATCCATTTTGATAATGGAACATCGGAGTTAACCATATTATCAAAGTGGTTAACCCCTTCAATAAGCTTTTTCCAGGAAAGTTCTGATTCTTCTATAAATTCATATGAATTTCTCACTAATGCAATTTCTTCTGTAAGTTTAGCTATTTTTGGTCTATTCATAGCATATATATGCTATGGGTCCGCTTATTCTTTTTTTCAGAATTTGAATTTTAAAAATTCCCTTGTAAAAGGGAATCCTAAAAATAACTTTTTGGATCAAGTAAAAAAAAAGGTATACAGTTGGTCATATAATCGCGGTTATATAGATGTTTTCTATACTAGGCTCTTTATCCTGGGTATAAGAAGATTTGCCGAACTAACGCATTTTTTTGATAAAGGTGTTATTGATGGAATTATCAATGGAGTGGGTCTTGCTGGTTTTTGTATAGGAGAAGAAATTAAATATGTGGGGGGAGGGCGAATATCGTCTTATCTATTCTTTTTTTTATGTTATGTCTCCTTGTTCATATTCTTTTTTCTTCCTTAATTCATTATTCCATGAATTCCTCAAAACGAGGCTCATCAAAATGCAAAATCTAAGACTACTATAAGACTACTAATAAAATAAGAAAAAAATTCGAACGATTAAATTACTTCTCCCGAATATCCAACTGACTTATTAATTTCTTATAACGTACTCTATTTTTCTTTGCCAAATAAGCCAACAAACGTTGACGTTTTCCCAAAAGTCTTCGTAGACCTCTTTCCGATGAAAAATCTTTTTTGTGTAATTCCAAATGTGAAGCAAGTCTCCGTATCTTATTGGTGAAACTGAATACTTGAAATTCAACAGAACCCCTGTTTTCTTGTTTTTCTTCTTTAACCATAAATCAAAAAATTTTTCTACCTCCTTTCTTTTTCATGTATTTTTCTGATCAGGAAAAATAAAAAATTATGTCAGTTATTTTGAAGTTATTCGAATCTCGTACACACAAAAATTTGCAATTATTCATCTACTGCTGGAATCTATAATTTGGATTTATTTTATCGATGCAAATTGGATTTGGATAGAAGGGTACATTCTTTTATTTTAGATAGAAGAAACATTTCTTCTATCTAAAATAAAAGAATTTTGCTGATTTATTTATTGCTATATCCAATTTATAGAATTGATACAGCATTTAATTGATATCATTTAGCAAAATGAAACACAGCATATGCATCCATCTTTCGGCTCGAGAATTTCACGGGAGAGAGATATAGTATAAGAAATAGGCTATTAAGTAACTCTAAATGAATTGTGGATACATCTGTATCCTTAACATACTGAAACGACTGCCATTATTCGTATCAAAGCAATAGCGATTCATAAAAGCTAAATCTTGTAATCAATGGTGGGCCAATAATGAATTTTTTTGCATATGTATTAAGACGCTTGGTCTGATTTCGAAATTGTCCAGAGTTTTTTATGTTGTTTTCATTGCAAAATGATGGATCTCCTTCCGTAACTTTCCAATTACGAGTACGAGAATTGAAAGACATGAAAATTCTCAATTCTCTACAGCGTCTAGGAGATAGATAGAATATTTTCAGGAACAAGAAAATCAGAAGAATCTTTTTCTCTATTCACTACCATTCTGCGTCTTCGACTTCTATTAGTTTCTTTTCTTCTTTAATGCAATAGCTATAGTTTGATATAGAATCCATTTCTCAAAGTAATGGAAACCATTCTCTTATAGGAAATGGTTCGAAAATCGCTATTCCACCTTTTAGGTTTAGGTATCGTGAAAAGTGATACCTGTGAAGATCGTGCATTTCAGTCACATTCAGATCCGTTTTTCGAGTTCATGATATAACCAAATTGGATGGATCTTCCACCCGTTTAGCTAAGAAAGAATAGATGCGGAGGTAGATAATAGATCGATATGAAGATCATGAGCTGCCCCATAATGAAACCACCAGTAGTCGCGAATATCTCCTTCTTCCCTAACCCAAGATTGGAGAAAGAAGATCTAAGATGGATCTATGTAGAATGTGGTCAGAAATCCATAATAGAGTCCGACCACAACGACCGAATTAATTATCCTCATCGAGAAACTTAGACTACTAA